CTCTATTCAAGCCTTTTACTTCTTCTTCTTGCTGGATGTCTCGTTCAGGTACTTCTTTTCTCTGTTTCCCTAGACTCTAGTGAGTTACAGACAGAGTTCGAGAGGATAAAATCTTTGACGATTCCATCATACACGATTGAGGTGTACAAACTTGTGGATGGGTATCCTAAATCTGAACCGAATTCTTTCTGGTTAAAGAATCTCTTTCTAGTTGCTCGGGAACAATTAGAAGATTTTCTAGCAGAAATACTGGGTTTTGCGCTATTTGGTGGTGGTCCCGCTTATGGGGTCAAATTTATACAGAAGAGATTTTTCAATCTCATCGATCTCATAAGTATCATACCAAATCCCATCAATCGAATCACTTTTTCGAGAAATACGAGACATCTAAGTCATACAAGTAAAGAGATCTATTCATGGATAAGAAAAGGGCAAAGGTTTCAGACTCATGATGAAATAGAATCCTGGATCGAGACCTGTGATTGGTTTTTGGATGAAGAGAGAGTTTACTCGTTTCATTTCTCCACCTTAAGGCCAGAAAAAGGGATTGATCAAATTCTATGGAGTCTGACTCATATTGATCGTTTAGTAAAGAGTGACTATGGTTATCAAATGTTTGAACAAGCGGGAGCAATTTACTTACGATACTTAGTTGACATTCATCAAAAGGATCTAATGAATTATGAGTTCAATACATCCTGTTTAGCAGAAAGACGGCTATTCCTTGCTCATTATCAGACAATCACTTATCCACAAACCTCGTGTGGGGCTAATAGTTTTCATTTCCCATCTCATGGAAAACCAAAACCCTTTTCGTTCCGCCTAGCCCTATCCCCCTCTAGGGGTATTTTAGTGATAGGTCCTATAGGAACTGGACGATCCTATTTGGTCAAATCCCTAGCGGCAAACTCCTATCTTCCTTTCATTACGGTATTTCTTAACAAGCTGGATTTGCAAACAGTTATTGATGATCTCGATCCTGATGAGGACTATATGGAAGCGCTTGATGGTGTGGATATTGATGGTATTGATGATGATAGCGATCCTGCTAAGGAATATATGGATGCGCTTAAAGATGTGGATGATATTAATGATCGTGACTATATTTATTCGAACTTGGACTCGGACCCGGAGCTGAGGGAGGAGTATACGGTGGATGATGAGATACTTAGGTATATCATCGAGTTGGAAATAGATCTAGCTTCTATCAACTTGCAATTCGAATTGGCAAGAACAATGTCTCCTTGCATAGTATGGATTCCAAACATTCATGATCTGTATGTGGATGAGTCGGAGTCCCTCGGTTTATTATTGAACTATCTCTCCGGGGATTGTGAAAGACGGTCCACTAGAGATATTCTTGTTATTGCTTCGACTCATAGTCCCCAAAAAGTGGATCCCGCTCTAATAGCTCCGAATAAATTAAATACATGCATTAAGATACGAAGGCTTCTTATTCCACAACAACGAAAGCACGTCTTCACCCTTTCATATACTAGGGGATTTCACTTGGAAAAGAAAATGTTCCATACTAATGGATTCGGGTCCATAGCCATGGGTTACAATGCACGAGATCTTGTAGCAATTACCAACGAGGCCCTATCGATTAGTATTACACAGAAGAAATCAATTATAGACACTAATACAATTAGATTCGCTCTTCATAGACAAACTTGGGAGTTGCGAGCCCATGTAAGACCGGTTCCGGATCATGGGATCCTTTTCTATCAGATAGGAAGGGCTGTTGCACAAAATGTACTTATAAATAATTGCTGCCTTATAGATCCTATATCTATCTATATGAAGAAGCAATCATGTTACGAAGGGGATCCTTATTTGTACAAATGGTTCTTCGAACTTGGAACGAGCATGAAGAAATTAACGATACTTCTTTATCTTTTGAGTTGTTCTGCCGGATTGGTCGCTCAAGATCTTTGGTCTCTACCCGGACCCGATGAAAAAAATTGGATCACTTCTTATAGACTCGTTGAGACGGATTCTGATCTAGTCGATGGCCTAGTAGAAGTAGTAGAAGGCGCTCTGGTGGGATCCTCGCTTCTTCGGCCCGAACCAAGGAATCCCTTAGAGATGATGGAAAATGGATCTCGTTCTATCTTTGATCGTAGATTTCTCTATGAATCGGAGTTAAAAGAATGGGCAGAAGGCACCGACCCGCAACAGTTAGCGGAGGATGTAGTCGATCACATAGTTTGGGCTCCTAGAATATGGCAACCTTGGGGCTTTCTATTTGATTGGATCGAAAGGCCCAATGAATTGGAATTTCCCTATTGGGCCAGGTCATTTCGGGGCAAGCCGATCATTTCTGATGAAGTTAATGATGAATATTTTGATTATGCATTTTATGGTGAAGGGGATGATGGATATGATGAAGAGGATGAGCGTCAAGAGAATGATTGGGAGTTCTTGCAGAGTGAAACCCCGGGACGAGATCGATCTTCCAAAGAACAAGTCTTTTTTCGAAAAGGCCAATTCATTTGGG